AAATCAAGGGAATGCTTGGATAATTGGTTTATATGGATTCTTCCTGGTTGAGACCATACATAAAAATGACATTGCCAAAAATTGACAAGATAATATTTCCACTTATTCATCAGAAGAGGAGTCTCTTTTGATGCCAGAATAGATTTTCCTCGATATCTAACATACTGCATAAAAGGATCCTTGAAGAACCATAAGGTGGCCGGAAAATCGTTAGCAAAGACTTCTTCAACAGGATATTTTATTTTTTCATAAAAAAATATTCGCTCAAAAAAGATCCCAGAAGAGGTTAATAGTAAATGATTAGATTGGTTACGGAGAAAAAGTAAAATGGATTCGTATTCACATACATAAGAATTATATAGGAGCAAGAATAATCTTGGATTACTTTTTGCAAAAATAGATTTTTTTGGAGTAATAAGACTATTCCAATTATAATACTCGTGAAGAAAGAGCCGTAATAAATGCAAAGAAGAGGGATCTTTCACGCAGTAGCGAAGGTTTTGAACCAAGATTTCCAGATGAATGGGGTAGGGTATTAGTACATCTGATGCATAATTTAAATGTGGTAATTTGTCCTCGAAAAAAGGAAATATTGAATGAATTGATCGTAAATTATAAGATTTTACGATTTCTGTCTCCTCTAAGGAAGATACTAATCTTAGGGAAAACGGAATTTCCACAATGACTGCAAATCCCTCCGATATCATTTGAGAATACAAATTTTTGTTGTACCCCAAAAATAGATTTTGATTAGAATCATTAACGGAAATAATAAAATGATTCTGTTGATACATTCGACTAATTAAACGTTTTATAATTAGTAAACTAGATTTCTTGTCATAACCTACATTATCCAACAAAACGGATCTATTTAAACCACGATCATGAGCAAGTGCATAAATATACTCCCGAAAGATAAGTGGGTATAGGAAGTCATGTTGCTGAGATCTATCTAATTCTAAATATCCTTGAAATTCTTCCATTTAAAATTCGATTTGAACCAGAAAAGAAATAGGTAATTTATTGGGTTATCAAATGATACATAGTACGATACAGTCAAAACAAGGTATTTATAGTAAGAAAAAACTAGATACCTCGGAAACAAGTCAAACTCATCAACGGACTCTCTAGCCCCTTATGTTCATTTATAGGATAACAAGATAGTTAGAAGTCCTTTATTTTTTCAATCCAATCGCTCTTTTGATTTTGAAAAAGAAAATCTCTTTATCAATATACTGCCTTCTTCTACACATTTATCTCTACCCCATAAAGGGGAATAGCTAATAGTTAGGACTCATAAGAAATTTCTAATCCACTCATCAGAAAAGCCTTTCCCGCATTAAGCACTAATATATTTTTAACGTCTAATTAGATGGGGTAATCATTCAAAAATGAAGAACAGAAGCTCGTTACTTTTTATTTCCCTATAATTGGAACCTTATAGTAAGGCTCTACCCATTTATTCACTCGACCCCCCAAAAGATTCTTTTTAAAAAATTGTTAGACACCACGAATTTAAACAATTGAAATAAGATTGGGGACCTATTCAGTAAGAATGAAATATTCTCAGAATTATCCATTGCTACGACATGCTGCTTTTTCCATTCATTCCTTTCAGGATCAGTCGTGGTCTTACAAACTCTACCGATGGTATGGACGAATCTGTTGCTTCATACAAATGTGTAAAAGATGCTAGCCGCACTTAAAAGCCGAGTACTCTACCGTTGAGTTAGCAACCCCCAAAAACGAATTAGAATGTGTAGATACAATCAGAATCCCAATAAATAACGAAATTGAATGGCACAACGCAATCAAACCATTAAAAAAAAAATAAAAATGAAAAAAAAATTCTAACCCACTCTGAACATAATAAAAATGAACAAATCCGACGAAAATACAAAAAATTCTCAGATAAAAGATAAAATAGGGATAAAGTCAAAGATTTTCAAATATTTATAGACCGCCTATTGTCTCTTATATTATCCATTAATTAGTATATATCGAGTTTTATTGATTTTAATCTTAATCAAAAAATACTTCTTGTATGACAGAAAATCCAAGAACCCATTATTTGAATTAAATAAAATCTATGGAACAGGGATAAATGGATCCATTTATCCACGATCGGATTATATTTATTTGATACACTGTTGTCAATATGAATATTGATAAAAGCATACAAAAGATAAAACAAATTCTAAATCGAACTAACAATTCTGATTTCAATCAATTAAAATTAATCAAATTCAAATTATTTTAATTGAAATAAAAAAACTAAGGACTTGTGTTGGATTGGCACTATATATAAATATATAATATAGGTGGAAGACTAAATTAAGGAAGACGGGGGAGAAGTAGAAAAAAATGAGGTTTATTCAATAACTAAAATAAACAGGTTTAGTCCTTTGTTTTTTTTTGTTCATAGAGTTCCAACGAAAATCACCCCATTGACGGTAATGCAAATTTTTATGTCTATAGACCCAATTACTTCTACGTCATTTCTTATTTATTCACTTGATCTTTTTCTATACTATTTGATTTCTATTTAATATTATTGGATCCATTATTATATCCATTATTATATCAATAAAATCGAAATCCATTTTTTGTCGTTATAAATAAACGACACCATTCTATAGTAACAATACTAAAAGTAACAATACTAAACGGAAGTATGATATGAATAGAACAAAAGAGGAACTAGCAAAGAAAGGGTTATACAAAGCTATATACAAGTCATCCACACCTTCTTTTTTCTATTTTATTTCATTAATTGAATTTTGTTTGTTGATTAAGGCGAAGTTCCGTAAAAACCCCCGCCTTTTTTGAAATATCATGAACAGTTCCTGTAGGTTGAGCGCCTTTTTCAAGGAAATCTAGAATAGCAGGAACATTTAAATAGATTTGATTCTTTATCGGATCATAAAAACCCACTTTCCGAAGATCTCTTCCCTCTCGTCGGGATCGAACATCAATTGCAACGATTCGATAAATGGCTCATTGGGATAGATGAACAATACCCCCCCCTAGAAACGTATAAGAAGTTTTCCCCTCGTACGGCTCGAGAAAATTAGAAATTATGTCTATGTATCGAATTACAATATCAAATATATCCATAAAATCATCAAATTAATTAGACTATTGATTTAAGTACTTTTTTTTTCTTATTCTTACCCAACAAAAAAGAAAATTAGTCGTATTTGCACCCTCATAACTCAAGTTGGATAACTCTGAAATAACTCAAAAGAGAACCCTTTTAGATATTTCATTTATTGAGTGGTCTCTAACCCTTTTATTGTCTGTCTCCTTTAGAATCTATTTTGATTCTTCATTCTGATCTAGTTGTTAAGACAATTGAAAAAGGTATTTACTTGTTCCAGGATCTTTGCCTTGAATCATTGGGTTTAGACATTACTTCGGTGATCTTTAAATCCTTTCAAAACGGCAGCAACATATCATTTTTTGTGATTTCTTTCTGTCAAAGAATCATACGAATGGTTGATTCCTGCGTAATACACCTTCCTTTTGAATTGGAAATTTTCTCGAATAGGACCTTTTCGGTTTATGTATCGAAAATATACTTACGAAGTTGTTCCAATTTATTGATTGATACTAACCCTAGATTATTGCCCCTGAAAAAAAATCTTTCTACTCGAGCTCCATCCTGTACTATATTACATCACCCCCCCCCAAAAAAAAGAGGGTTCCAGCGGAACAGAACAAATGATGTCGAGCCAAGAGCACTTTCATTCCTATATAATATATAAAAAAATGGTGGATGTAAGACTCCACAGCTGATCATGTCCTTCAAGTCGCACGTTGCTTTCTACCACATCGTTTTAAACGAAGTTTTACCATAACATTCCTTCGGTTTGGAACCCATATGTAATTGATTCAATTATGGAATCATGAATAATCATTGGTTCGGTCGGTACATAGTAATCTATTTAACCCTATTTTTTTAGATTAATAGAATTAAATATTGGAAATTCTAGAAAATATAAAATTTTTTTTTTTTCTAAATTTTCAAATTTAGAATATTTTGATTGTAAAAATCAAATTAGTTAACTAATTATAACTAATATAACACGAATAAACAAGTTATTTTGAATCTGTATCTTCAAGTAACGTAATAGTGATAGGATAAATTCAACAATTTCACACTTCTTCAAGTACCAAGAACTCATAAGAGTTCGTTACAAAGATTTAATTGATTGAAAAATTTCCTATCCGATACATGTATTTTGCATAACATAAAGTTTTCCAGCAAGGACCTTTCGTTTTTTATCATCAGTAAGAGAGAGAGAAATCCATATTGGATTAAACCATCTGTGAGTAAAAAAAGATAGATAAAAAAACACTGATGTAAGGGAAGATTGAAAATTTATGTTGTTATTTTTTCATATTTATACTGTAAAATCTGTAAAATAGGTACTATTTAACGAATCGCAAATGAATTAAATTTCCTATTTCATATGCGTGTTATTTGAACTCGATTAAATTTGTGAAAAAGATATGATTCCGCAGATTATTAAAAAAAGAAATAATAATCACATTCTATACCAATATTCTATTCTTAATACAGAAGGCTGTTCGAAAGGGCAATTTTTATTTTTATATATTTTATTATATTATGATATATATTTAATATATATTAAAAATATATTAATATAATGATCACATTATATAATAATAATCATAGACGGGGTATGATCTGGGACGGAAGGATTCGAACCTCCGAATAGCGGGACCAAAACCCGTTGCCTTACCACTTGGCCACGCCCCATTTTTTCTATTAGACACTAATAAACACTAATATTGGTACGGGTTATTCGTCAACTCCAGTCTAAATATCTATTATTTATAAAATGGATTACTAGAATTTTTATACATATAGACTATACATGTAGACATAGAATTAAACTGAATTTATTGATCATTACATATAATTCAATTAAGATATTGTACGAAAGTATGATTTATTCTATTCTCTTTTGATTTGAGATATAGAAGGATTTTTGATTGGGTGAGTTCAAATCAAAGAAAGTTTTTTGGTCTATCTTATTTTCTTTTTATTCATTTTCTTTCTTCTATCAATAATAACATATTTATAATAATAAAAAAAATAACATATTTATAATAATAAAAAACTCAATTTATTAATAACTCAATCAAAATAAATACAATTATCCCCAAAACAAAATGTTTGTTATGCTTAATATATTTAGTTTAATCTGTATCTACCTTAATTCTGCTCTTTTTTCCAGTAATTTTTTCGTCGCCAAATTGCCCGAAGCCTACGCTTTTTTGAATCCAATTGTAGATATTATGCCAGTAATACCTCTGTTCTTTTTTCTCTTAGCCTTTGTTTGGCAAGCTGCTGTAAGTTTTCGATGATATTTTTAATAAAGTCCCAGATAAATTCATGATTTATTCGAAAAAAAAAATTCTACGAATTGATAAGATCAGATAAGTCCTACACTCTCAATTCAAATATTGAAATTATTGTACAACCGCGACAAATCCGGATCACCCCACTGCATTTCTTGGTGTCAAAATAAAAAAGTAGGGTATGCGGTATAAAAGTGGAGAATCTATTCTCTTTTTTCCTAAAAAAAAATCTTGGAGATTGTGTAATGCTTACTCTCAAACTATTTGTTTACACGGTAGTGATATTCTTTGTTTCTCTCTTTATCTTCGGATTCCTGTCTAATGATCCAGGACGTAATCCTGGACGTGAAGAATAAAAGATAAGGTTTTTGTTTTCTTTGCTTGATTTTAAACTGTTATTAGTAAGATTTTATCTATTCCACATCCTTAAACTTCTTTAACTATTCATTTTTAACTATATAATTAAATAAAAAAAGAGCTCGCGATAAATTCGAAAGAAAATACCAAGTCATCAACAAAAACGGAAAGAGAGGGATTCGAACCCTCGGTACGAAAAACTCGTACAACGGATTAGCAATCCGACGCTTTAGTCCACTCAGCCATCTCTCCTCCCAATTGAAAAAGGATAATACTATGTTACATTATAAAAAATAAGGCTTGAAAACGCCCGTCATAGTATTATTTTTTGATTTCGTGATTTCGTCCGAAGGGGCTTTTTAGTTTCACGGCCCGGCCTGGTCAGTACTTAGCCGGGCCCGCCCTTTTGTTCCAACGAATCATAAATAAAAAGATTTTTGAATTTTGAAAAAAAAAAGAAAAACACTTGCTTGTTATTGCGATTAAAAATAAATAAAAAACTTTTTCAATTTCTATGATATAGAATCAAATGATATCGAATCAAAGTGCCGTTTCTTTCTTAGTTAGTCCTTTTATTCCAGTTTAAATAAGAAAAAGGGAACTGTCGTTTCTTGACACAATCCATTTTTGTGTTATGGCTTAAGTTCGAGACGTATAGGTCAAAAACCTCGGGCAAAAAAACACTTGGTATTTAGTTATTTAAATTAAATGAATCCTCTTTTCCTAATCTCATTAGGTCCTCTGATACAACACGTAAACGCTCTCGTTTTCATGATTTTTTTCTGATCTTTTGTTTTACTTTTGATTAGGGTCGACAAAAGGTCCATTTATATACAATAATCGGATTGTAGCGGGTATAGTTTAGTGGTAAAAGTGTGATTCGTTCTATAACCCCCTATATAGTTAAAGGGTCTTTCGGTTTGATTAATATTCATATATTCATTCCGAACAAAAACTTTAGTTCTTAAAAGGATTGAATCCTTTACCTCTCAATGAAAAATTCGAGGAAGAATATACATTCTCGTGATTTGTATCCAAGAATCAATTTAAAATTGAAAAATTGGATTATGAGATTACGAAACATAATTTTTTTTTATTGGATCAATACTTCCAATTGAATGAGTATGAGTAAAGGACCCATGGATAAAGATAAAAAGTGTATTTCTAATCGTAACTAAATCTTCAATTTTCAATTTATATAATTGAAAATTTATATAGGGGAAATTGAAGCAAAACAGCTATTAAACAATGTCTTTGGTTTACTAAAGACATCGAGAAATTGTTTTAGCTCGGTGGAAACAAAATGCTTTTCCTAAGGATTCTTTCAAATAGAAGTAGAGAACGAAGTAACTAGAAAGATTGTTAGAATATAACCCTCCTCTTTTCTATAGGGATCGTCTAGAAAGCGGGTTGTTCTGAATAGATTCAGACAGAAAAGCTGACATAGACGTTATGGGTCGGATTTTTTTATTTCGTTCATGTCTGAATCTGGGAATTTATCCATCTTCCATAAAGGAGCCGAATGAAACCAAAGTTTCACGTTCAGTTTTGAATTAGAGACGTTAAAAATGATGAATCAACGTCGACTATAACCCCTAGCCTTCCAAGCTAACGATGCGGGTTCGATTCCCGCTACCCGCTTTTACTTTAAATCGTTATAATCTTTAATATTCTAAAATTCGAAAAATGAAATTTTTTTATATTTAATAATAAAATGGAATGAATCGAATTAATGTAATGCATAATTGACTT